TATCGGGTATAGAATAGATCTGCTTCTCTTTTTCTTCTTCTGAACCAGATTCTTGTATTATTAGTAAACTAATCGAACAAAGCGTAATCTTTTCTCCGAAATAATCCACCGAGGGGGGAGGTACGTAGTCTATTCTAATGCAATAAAGTTACATAGTGTCTATTTTTCGTTGAGAAAGGGGTATTTCCATGGGTTTGCCTTGGTATCGTGTTCATACTGTCGTATTGAATGATCCTGGTCGTTTGCTTTCTGTTCATATAATGCACACAGCCCTGGTTGCGGGTTGGGCCGGTTCGATGGCTCTATATGAATTAGCAGTTTTTGATCCTTCTGACCCCGTTCTTGATCCAATGTGGCGACAGGGTATGTTCGTTATCCCCTTCATGACTCGTTTAGGAATAACCAATTCATGGGGCGGTTGGAGTATTACAGGGATTACTATAAGCAAAACAGGTCTGTGGAGTTACGAAGGTGTAGCCGGAGCGCATATTGTGTTTTCTGGTTTGTGCTTCTTGGCAGCTATCTGGCATTGGGTGTATTGGGATCTGGAAATTTTTTGTGATGAGCGCACAGGAAAACCTTCTTTGGATTTGCCCAAGATCTTTGGAATTCATTTATTTCTCGCAGGAGTGGCTTGCTTTGGTTTTGGCGCATTTCATGTAACAGGATTGTATGGTCCTGGAATATGGGTGTCCGATCCTTATGGGCTAACTGGAAAGGTACAACCTGTAAATCCAGCATGGGGTGTGGAAGGTTTTGATCCTTTTGTTCCAGGAGGAGTAGCCTCTCATCATATTGCAGCGGGGACATTGGGCATATTAGCGGGCTTATTCCATCTTAGTGTTCGCCCGCCCCAGCGTTTATACAAAGGATTACGTATGGGAAATATTGAAACCGTCCTTTCTAGTAGTATCGCTGCTGTCTTTTTTGCGGCTTTTGTTGTTGCTGGAACTATGTGGTATGGGTCATCAACTACTCCCATCGAATTATTTGGTCCTACTCGTTATCAATGGGATCAGGGATACTTCCAGCAAGAAATATACCGAAGGGTTAGTGCTGGGCTAGCCGAAAATCAAACGTTATCCGAAGCTTGGTCTAAAATTCCCGAAAAATTGGCTTTTTATGATTACATTGGCAATAATCCGGCAAAAGGGGGATTATTCAGAGCGGGTTCAATGGACAACGGGGATGGAATAGCCGTTGGGTGGTTAGGACACCCTATCTTTAGAGATAAAGAAGGGCGCGAACTTTTTGTACGTCGTATGCCTACTTTTTTTGAAACATTTCCGGTTGTTTTGGTAGACGGAGATGGAATTGTTAGAGCCGATGTCCCTTTTAGAAGGGCAGAATCAAAGTATAGTGTTGAACAAGTAGGTGTAACTGTTGAGTTCTATGGTGGTGAACTCAATGGAGTAAGTTATAGTGATCCTGCTACTGTGAAAAAATATGCTAGGCGTGCTCAATTGGGTGAAATTTTTGAATTAGATCGTGCTACTTTGAAATCTGATGGTGTTTTTCGTAGCAGTCCAAGAGGTTGGTTTACTTTTGGGCATGCTTCGTTTGCTCTGCTCTTCTTCTTCGGGCACATTTGGCATGGTGCTAGAACCCTGTTCAGAGATGTTTTTGCTGGTATTGATCCGGATTTAGATGCTCAAGTAGAATTTGGAGCATTCCAAAAACTTGGAGATCCAACTACAAGAAGACAAGTAGTTTGATTCAAGATTGCTTTGTTATTTTTGCTTCTATTTTTTATTTTCTGTTTGTGATTTGACATAGGCTTAGGACGCTAAAAAATATTGATTTCAATCACTGTCTTTTTTTTACCCTTGTTCTTTCTTTATCCAGGAGATGATCCAAAATAAACAGACATGGAAGCTATAATTGTAAACCACAATCAAATTTATGGAAGCATTGGTTTATACATTCCTCTTAGTATCGACTCTAGGGATAATTTTTTTCGCTATCTTTTTTCGAGAACCGCCTAAAGTTCCAACTAAAAAAATGAAATGATTTTTCATTATCTCAGTTGACGTAATGAGCCCCAAAATAGAATATTTTGGGGCTCATTACGTCAATCATTACTTCAACTAGTCCCCGTGTTCCTCAAATGGATCTCTTAGTTGTTGAGAGGGTTGCCCAAAGGCAGTATATAAGGCGTACCCAGTAAAACTTACAAGTAAACCAGATATAGAAATAGCGACTAGCGTTGCTGGTTCCATTATTATATATATATAATTTCAAGACCACAATGGATCTATGATAATATCGTTTATTTACAACGGAATAGTATACAAAGTCAACAGATCCCACTGAATGCAAAATAAGATTTATTATGGCTACACAAACTGTTGAGGGTAGTTCTAGATCTGGTCCAAGGCGAACTGTTATAGGGGATTTTTTGAAACCATTGAATTCGGAATATGGTAAAGTAGCCCCTGGGTGGGGAACGACTCCTTTGATGGGTATCGCAATGGCTCTATTTGCGGTATTCCTATCTATTATTTTGGAGATTTATAATTCTTCCGTTTTACTGGATGGAATTGCGATGAATTAGATTCACAAGAACCGCGAAGTCCGAGTTTTTCAATACAAATACAAAAAAAGTGAATAGGTCTCGTATTTTAGCTCATTTTGCTTTGGCAGTTCGACCGCAAAATTGATTTTTTTCTGTATTTCCGGAATATGAGTGTGCGACTTGTTATAATTGATCCTATTGATAGTACAGAAAAGGGATCTGTCGTCTTGATAGAGATAGTTTTACCCCGTCGAATATTCATTTGAGTATCTGGAGCACGGAATATATGAAATAGATCATGAAGTGTTCGAACTATGATTCATACTTAATATTCAAATCTCGCGGCCGGACTCAAAAAAAATTTCAAAATGAATTCTATTCTAAATAGAAAGATTTTTTCTTCTTTCAAACTCTCATTTCCTTATATTATTTATTTTGATCAAAAGACAAAGCTTTCTTTCTATTGTTATATCTGTTCTATCTAATCATTGAATAAGTTGATGATCCAATGATTCTTACTCAGGGAATCTTTGTGCTTAGTTTGAGGGTTTTATTGAATTATCGTGGTTCTAGTATGAATCTGGGGTTTCAATTGATTCATAGGGTCTTAACGAGAGAATTCCTATCAATAATAAAGAAAACAAGCAAAAAATCATATTCAAATAATAAATCAAAGCAAAGAAAAAGAAATTAGGTGGGTAAATAGAAGATTCAAGAGGCCTGGAATGATCAATATAAAGACGAATGTGCCGGCTTGAGTTTTTGGCATTCTAATTACAAAGAAAAGAAGAGCTTTTCTATTTTTTTTTTACTCGTTTGTATCTTTTCTTTAGATAAGATAAGATTGAATGAAAGGATTAAAAAGTTTCAAACTTTCTATTCTCTCTCCCTTTTTTTCAGCCAGTATTTGGGTGTTTTTGTTTGAGCCGTACGAGATGAAATTCTCATATACGGTTCTAAGAGGGGGAGTCCTCGTTCTTGGTTTACCTATCTCAATAAAGTCTATGATTGGTTCGAAGAACGCCTCGAGATTCAGGCGATTGCAGATGATATAACTAGTAAATATGTTCCTCCTCATGTTAACATATTTTATTGTCTAGGAGGAATTACGCTTACTTGTTTTTTAGTACAAGTAGCTACAGGGTTTGCTATGACTTTTTACTATCGTCCGACCGTGACGGAGGCCTTTGCTTCTGTTCAATACATAATGACTGAAGCTAACTTTGGTTGGTTAATCCGATCGGTTCATCGATGGTCGGCAAGTATGATGGTCTTAATGATGATCCTGCACGTATTTCGTGTTTATCTCACTGGTGGTTTTAAAAAACCTCGGGAATTAACTTGGATTACAGGCGTGGTTCTGGCTGTATTGACTGCATCTTTTGGTGTAACAGGTTATTCTCTACCTCGGGACCAAATTGGCTATTGGGCAGTTAAAATTGTAACAGGCGTACCGGAAGCTATTCCGGTAATAGGATCGCCTTTGGTAGAGTTATTACGTGGAAGTGCTAGTGTAGGACAATCCACTTTGACCCGTTTTTATAGTTTACACACTTTTGTATTACCTCTTCTTACTGCCGTATTTATGTTAATGCATTTCCTAATGATACGTAAGCAAGGCATTTCTGGTCCTTTATAGAGAATATAGATCAGATCATAGAGATTTGGAATTCATTATTTATCTTATTAGTTTGAGGAGGAACATATAGTATTTCATTGCTACAAATATGGATTATTAAAACAAAAATAAGACATGTACTTGGATATTTCCTTTCAACTATCCACTATTCTATTATTTATTTGACATGAATGGTTGGGGGGAATTCTCCGAAGAGAAAGTGGATTATGGGAGTGTGTGACTTGAACTATTGATTGGGGCCGTGCAGAAATATTTCTTTCTCTGCTACATTAGAATTCACAACCAAATGTGTCTTTGTTCCAACCACCGCGTAAGCTCCCTACCATACAAAGGATAGGCTGGTTCGCTTGAAGAGAATCTTTTCTATGATCAGACCCGACCGATGTCTTGCATGAACGGGCTCCGTAAGATCCAGCAGAATAAGGAATTTGGCCTAATAAAAATTCATATGTTTTGGCTTTTTTTTACTTTTTTTCTTACATAGTACGGAAATGCATTCATTTCCTATGCATCGACCTGATTTATTATACTATTGGAGTGAAACAGGGGATCTAAAGAAGAGCAAAGGCTAGACTATATTAGTAACAAGTAAATCCTTTGTATGTGAAAAATCTTGATCTTTTTTGGGGATCAGGGCGAATCACAAGCAAGATGTGAGACAACCCAGAAAGCACTTGATCATAATCAACTTTGTAAGCCAAGCCTACTTGGGTATTGAGCATTTATTTACCTGTAAGAATTGAATTCCTTGGAATGTATAGTTTCCAATTTGTAAACTGGAATCAGGTAACTTTTTACTTAACTTAAATATTATATAGAATATAGAATCATTTCTATATGTGTGGA